CTTTAAGAGAAGCTCCTATCGAAGTTCACTATGAATCTTTGGGTACTTATCATGAGATTTATGGACACTATCTGATAATAAGAAGTGTAAAAAAAGAAATTCTTTGGATATACCTCCGAACCACTATTGGTCATATTTCTCTTTATCGAGAAATGGAAGAAGCTATACAAGGTTTTTGTCGGGCCTGCTTATATGATACCTATACTTAATCATATGGTCGTTAAATTCAAAAATTCTATGCCAGACACCGGAGCGGGGGGAATTAGGGTTTCGCCGGTTCAACTAGGACTCGAGTCCCTGACCTGACTTTCTGTGCAATTTAAGATCGAGAAAAGGAAGTTTTCCAATCATTGACTCAAACCCATTGTCGAATCCAACTCATTGGAATAGGGAGGTACATATGGCAGAACGGGCCAATCTGGTATTTCACAATAAAGTGATAGACGGAACTGCCATTAAACGACTTATTGGCAGATTAATAGATCACTTTGGAATGGCATATACATCGCATATCTTAGATCAAGTAAAAACTCTAGGTTTTCAGCAAGCAACTGCTATATCCATTTCATTAGGAATTGATGATCTTTTAACAATACCTTCTAAGGAATGGCTAGTCCAAGATGCTGAAGAACAAAGTTTGATTTTGGAAAAACACCATCATTTTGGGAATGTACACGCAGTAGAAAAATTACGCCAATCTATCGAGATATGGTATGCTACAAGTGAATATTTGCGACAAGAAATGAATCTTAATTTTAGGATGACTGACCCGTTTAATCCAGTCCATATAATGTCTTTTTCAGGAGCTAGAGGAAATGCATCTCAAGTACATCAATTAGTAGGTATGAGAGGATTAATGTCGGATCCCCAGGGGCAAATGATTGATTTACCCATTCAAAGCAATTTACGCGAAGGACTTTCTTTAACAGAATATATCATTTCTTGCTACGGAGCCCGAAAAGGAGTTGTAGATACTGCTGTACGAACATCAGATGCTGGATATCTTACGCGCAGACTTGTTGAAGTAGTTCAACACATTGTTGTACGTAGAACAGATTGTGGCACTACTCGAGGCATTTCTGCAAGTCCTCGAAATAGGACACTGCCAGAAAGAGTTTTTATCCAAACATTAATTGGTCGTGTATTATCAGACAATATATATACGGGTCCGCGATGCATTGCCATTCGAAATCAAGATATTGGGATTGGGCTTGTCACCCAATTCATAACTTTTCGAACACAACCAATATATATTAGAACTCCCTTTACTTGTAGGAGTACATCTTGGATCTGTCGATTATGTTATGGTCGGAGTCCCACTCATGGCGACCTGGTTGAGTTGGGAGAAGCTGTAGGTATTATTGCGGGGCAATCCATTGGAGAACCTGGAACTCAATTAACATTAAGAACTTTTCATACCGGTGGAGTATTTACGGGGGGTACTGCAGAACATGTACGGGCCCCTTCTAATGGCAAAATCCAATTCAATGAGGACTTGCTTCAGCCTACACGTACGCGTCATGGGCATCCTGCCTTTTTATGTTCTATGGACTTATATGTAATTATTAAGAGTCAGGATATTCTACATGAGGTAACTATTCCACCAAAAAGTTTTCTTTTAGTTCAAAATGGCCAATATGTAAAATCAGAACAAGTGATTGCTGAGATTCGCGCGGGAACATACACTTTCAGTTTTAAAGAGAGGGTTCGAAAACATATTTATTCGGACTTAGAGGGGGAAATGCACTGGAGTACCGATGTGTACCATTTGCCCGAATTTAAATATAGTAATGTACATATTTTACCCAAAACAAGCCACTTGTGGATATTATCGGGGGGTTCATGCAAATTTAATGTAGTTCCTTTTTCGCTCCACAAGGATCAAGATCAAATAAACATTCATTCTATTTCTACTTCTACCGAAAGAAGATATATTTCTAGCTTCTCAGTAAATGATGATCAAGAAAGACACAAATTTTTGAGTTCGGATTTTTTTGATAAAAAAGAAGATATTTTTTTTGATTATTCAAAATTAAATCGAATCGCAGGGACTGGACATTATCATTTCATATATTCCACTATTCTCCGAGAGAATTCGTATTTATTGGCAAAGAGGCGAAGAAATCGATTTCTTATTCCAGTCCAATCAATTCAAGAACAAGAGAAAGAATTCATCCCATATCCCGGTTCAGGTATCTCGATTGAAATACCCATAAATGGGATTTTCCGTAGAAAGAGTATTCTTGCTTTTTTCGACGATTCTCAATACAGAAGAAACAATTCAGGAATTACTAAATATGGGACGGTAGGGGCGCATTCAATCATCAAAAAAGAGAATGTAATTGAATATGGCGGGGTCAAAAAGTTTAAGCAAAAATACCAAATGAAAGTAGATCGATTTTTTTTCATTCCCGAGGAAGTACATATTTTATCCGAATCCTCTTCTATAATGGTACGGAACAATAGTCTCATTGGAGTAAATACACAAATCACGTTAAATACAAGAAGCCAAATGGGCGGATTGGTCCGAGTGGAGAAAAAAAAAAAAAAGATTGAACTTAAAATATTTTCCGGAGGTATCCATTTTCCTGGAGAAAAAGATAAAATATCTCGACACAGTGGTATCTTGATACCACCCGGAGCGGGAAAAACAAATTCTAAGAAATCAAAACAATTGAAAAATTGGATCTATGTCCAACGGATCACACCTAGCAAAAAAAAGTTTTTTGTTTTGGTTCGACCCGTAAGCACATATGAAATAGCGGACGGTATAAATTTAGTAACACTCTTCCCCCAGGATCCCTTTCGAGAAAAGGATAATATGCAACTTGGAGTTGTCAATTATATCCTTTATGGAAAGGGCAAAGCAACTTGGAGAATCTATGACACAAGTATTCAACTAGTTCGGACTTGTTTAGTCTTGAATTGGGACCAAGACAACAAAAGTTCTTCCGTCGAAGAGGCCCACGCTTCCCTTGTTGAAGTAAGTACAAAAGGGCTGCTTCGAGATTTCTTAAGAATCGACTTAGTGAAATCACATATTTTGTATATCAGAAGAAGGAATGATCCGTCGGGTTCCGGATTGATCTATGATAATGGCTCAGATCGTATCAATAAAAATCCATTTTATTCCACTTATTCCAAAGCAAGGATTCAGCAATCATTTATCCAAAACCACGGAACTATTCGTATGCTGTTGAATAGAAATAAGGAATCCCAATTTTTTATAATTTTGTCATCATCTAATTATTTTTGCATGGGTCTATTCAACGATGTAAAAAATTACAATGGGATAAAAGAGTCCATTAAAAAAGATCCTCTAATTCCAATTAGGAATTTGTTGGGCCCTTTAGGAACAGCCCCTCAAATTTCGGATTTTTATTCATCATTTTATCCTTTAATAACTCATAATCAGACCTCGGTAGCGAAATATTTGCAGCTTGGCAATTTAAAACAAACTTTTCAAGTACTTCAAAAATCTTATTTAATGGATGAAAATAGGAGAGTTTATAATATCAGCCCATGTAGTAAGATTGTTTTGAACCCGTTCAATTTGAATTGGTATTTTCTCCATCATTATTATCATAATAATAATTGTGAGGACATGTCCACAATAGTTAGTCTTGGGCAGTTTATTTGTGAAAATTTATGTATATCCAAAAAGGGACCACCCCTAAAATCGGGTCAAGTTTTAATTGTTCGCGTTGATTCTATAGTAATAAGAACGGCCAAGCCTTATTTGGCTACTCCAGGAGCAACTGTTCATGGGGATTATGGCGAAATCCTTTACGAAGGAGATACCTTAGTTACATTTATATATGAAAAATCGAGATCTGGTGATATAACGCAGGGTCTTCCAAAAGTAGAACAAGTGTTAGAAGTGCGTTCGATTGATTCAATATCGAGGAACCTAGAAAAGAGAGTTGAGGGTTGGAACGAACATATAACAAAAATTCTTGGAATTCCTTGGGGATTCTTGATTGGTGCTGAACTAACTATAGTGCAAAGTCGTATCTCTTTGATTAATAAGATACAAAAGGTTTATCGATCCCAGGGGGTGCAGATCCATAATAGGCATATAGAAATTATTGTGCGTCAAATAACATCAAAAGTCTTAGTTTCAGAAGATGCAATGTCTAATATTTTTTTACCGGGGGAACTCATTGGATTGGTACGCGCGGAACGAACGGGACGCGCTTTAGAAGAAGCGATCTACTATCGAGCCATCTTATTGGGAATAACAAGAGCATCCCTGAATACTCAAAGTTTTATATCTGAAGCAAGTTTCCAAGAAACTGCTCGAGTTTTAGCAAAAGCCGCTCTTCGGGGCCGTATTGATTGGATGAAAGGACTGAAAGAGAACGTTGTTTTAGGGAATATGATACCCGCCGGAACCGGATTCAAAGGATTAGTACCCTCTTCAAGGCAGCATAACAACATTCTTTTTGAAAAAAAAAAAAAAAATTTCTTCGTGGGGAAATGGAAATGAGAGATATTTTCTTCCACCACGGAAAATTTTTTGATTCTTGCATTTCAAAGAATTTATAGAGTACATCAGATCGATCTTTTATAGGATTTAATTATTTTTAACTTAGCATAAGAAAGAGAAAGCGGATTCGTCCTTTTAACTATTTGTTTGATGTTTGATTTGTTCTGATCATTTGATTTGTTAACTACTTAATAAATAAAAGAATTAAATAAATCAAATAATTAATAAATTAATGTAATAAAGAAAATTATGAATAGAAAGTAATGGCTTAGCTCGTTTATAAACGACCAATCTCCGGTAGAAGAGAAGGTTCCATCGGAACAATTATTTATTTCAAGGTGCCTCGTCTCTCTTTTTTTATGAATAATAAAAGAGAGAGAGAGAGAAAGTGTGAGGAGAAATGGTAAGAAGATATTGGAACATAAATTTGGAAGAGATGCTGGAAGCAGGAGTTCATTTTGGTCATGGTACTAGGAAATGGAATCCGCGAATGGCGCCCTATATCTATGCAAAGCATAAAGGTATTCATATTACAAATCTCACTAGAACTGCTCGTTTTTTATCAGAAGCTTGTGATTTAGTTTTTGATGCAGCAAGTAAGGGAAAACAATTTTTAATTGTTGGTACCAAAAATAAAGCAGCTGATTCCGTAGCGCGGGCTGCAATAAAGGCTCGGTGTCATTATGTTAATAAAAAATGGCTTGGTGGTATGTTAACAAATTGGTCCACTACAGAAACGCGGCTTCATAAGCTCAGGGACTTGAGAATGGAACAAAAGACGGGGAGACTAAACCGTCTTCCGAAAAGAGATGCAGCTATGTTGAAGAGACAATTATCTCGTTTGCAAACATATCTGGGCGGGATTCAATATATGACGGAATTGCCTGATATTGTAATCATAGTTGAGCAGCAAGAAGAACATACGGCTCTTCGGGAGTGTATCACTTTAGGAATTCCAACAGTTTGTTTAATTGATACAAATTGTGATCCCGATCTCGCAGATATTTCGATTCCAGCAAATGATGACGCTCTAGCTTCAATTCGATTAATTCTTAACAAATTAGTATTCGCAATTTGCGAGGGCCGTTCTAGCTATATACGAAATCCGTGATTAATAATAAGATAAAGAAATTCTTCTATTTTTGAACTCCATAGATATAGATTTGTGGAGTCGGATATTATTCCCGAATCGTACAAAAGAGATAAAAAACAGACTGTGTCAATATTGTGTGATTAGTTTAGTTGGTATACAAAATATACAAGTTGAGTGGTCAAGTTTAAAAGGAAAGGGTTGAATCAAAATAATTCTTTATTATTTTAAGTAAAGTTATATTTCTGTCAGAGGACAATATGAATGTTATATCATGTTCCATCAACACACTAATGGGGTTATATGATATCTCTAGTGTGGAAGTCGGCCAGCATTTCTATTGGCAAATAGGGGGTTTCCAAGTCCATGCCCAAGTACTTATGACTTCTTGGGTTGTAATTGCTATCTTATTAGGTTCCGCTGTTCTCGCTGTTCGGAATCCACAAACTATTCCAACTGACGGTCAAAATTTCTTCGAATATGTTCTTGAATTCATTCGAGACGTGACCAAAACTCAGATTGGGGAAGAGTATGGTCCATGGGTTCCTTTTATTGGAACTATGTTTCTATTTATTTTTGTTTCTAATTGGTCGGGTGCCCTTTTACCTTGGAAAATCATAGAATTACCTCATGGAGAGTTAGCCGCACCCACGAATGATATAAATACTACTGTTGCTTTAGCTTTACTCACGTCAGTAGCATATTTCTATGCGGGTATTTCAAAAAAAGGATTAAGGTATTTTAGTAAATACATTCAACCAACTCCAATTCTTTTACCCATTAACATTTTAGAAGATTTCACAAAGCCCTTATCGCTTAGTTTTCGACTTTTCGGGAATATATTAGCCGATGAATTAGTAGTTCTTGTTCTTGTTTCTTTAGTACCTTTAGTAGTTCCTATACCTGTGATGTTCCTTGGATTATTTACAAGCGGGATTCAAGCTCTTATTTTTGCAACTTTAGCTGCGGCTTATATAGGCGAATCCATGGAGGGTCATCATTGACGAGTTTTTGAAAGAGTCTAGTCTTTTTTTTGTAACTTCGTCCGTCCAATCAAGCAATGAATGCCCAACTCAACAAGATAATTTGCTTATGCTTAGGCAACATAAATAAAAAAAGAAAGGATCTAGAGTAATAGCAAAAAATATTCAGCGATTACTACTTAGTAAATGAATTTAAAAGTCTAATAAAAAAAAGCGAAAGAGATCGAAAATATTTTTTTATATCATATCTCCCTTCAATGAAAATTCTCTCTTTACATTAATTGTTTTGTTTATTCAATTTAAATATTTTGAGTCCTATATTGAATAGGAATTTTTGTGGTATCAATTTATGGTGGGTGAGTTTAAAAAGGATGTTCTATAGAATGATTCCCATTTCAGTCAATTTCATTCAATTCAATGATTGACCAAAATCCAATTTTTATAATTTATAATATAATTTATAAATAATAAATTGCATGAATTTAGCTCAATTAAATACTCTTTGTTATTTTTTTTTCTATGCAACGATTCGATCTGATGAATTCATTAATTAAAATGAGATCCATGTGAGATAATGATAAAAAAGGAAGAGACGAATTTACAACAAACGAGATTCAAAAAAAAAAATGTTATTTTTTAGGAAAGGGGTTAGAATTAGGTATATGTAAGTTAATGGCTATACACTAACTCTTGCGCATCCTTTAAGATTTAAGAATCTGATTGAAGCTAAGATAGAAGTAGAGGAGTTGGTTTCCATTATGAAAGAAAGACGCGTATATGTTATATTAGATATTAACTAGTTATATATGAACTCAAGATAGATCTAATCTATCGCATTGGACTGTTATATATTTAGATAGGGATTCCAATAGGAGTTCTTCTGTTTCGTCTTTGATTCGAAATTGAATCAATAAATATATGAAATAAAATAAAGACAAATAATGGAAAATTCAAATAATGGTTTGGAAAACAGAAGTGGACGGGTAAAGGGTGTATGTATGCATTCACAAAAATCCTTTGGATAGGAAGTAAAAAAGAGATATGGAAATAGCTCTTTCTGAAAGTTCAATAATGAATATTATTACTTCAATTCTCAATTCGAAGTTTTTAGTTACTTCAGCTGGTTGAATCTTAGCGACGGAATAATTAAGCCAAAACTCATTGAATGATTGTATCATTAACTATTTCTTTTTCTTTATTTTCGTGCGAGGAATTTATCATGAATCCATTGATTTCTGCCGCTTCCGTTATTGCTGCTGGGTTAGCTGTAGGGCTTGCTTCTATTGGGCCTGGGGTTGGTCAAGGCACTGCTGCGGGACAAGCTGTAGAAGGTATTGCAAGACAGCCCGAGGCGGAAGGAAAAATACGAGGTACTTTATTGCTTAGTTTGGCTTTTATGGAAGCCTTAACTATTTATGGTCTGGTTGTAGCATTGGCCCTTTTATTTGCCAATCCCTTTGTTTAGTCCTATAAATACGAGAATTCTTTATTTTTTTTTATGGATTAAGACTTACCCCTTGCTTTTTCAAAGTATATTTCACTCCTACAATTCCTTTTTCGTTGGACAATGATCTATGGGAAGGATTTATTTGAGGATGAGGAATTACCGCACCGACTCGACTCCTTCCTTCCCCCTTTTCTTAGTTCAAAGTAAAGCCTTTTTTTTTTAAGGAGTATTTCAACAAATGAGGTTTTTCGCTATTGACATGAGACTTGGTCCCTAATTCTAATAATGATAATTTTTTTTTGTATTTTTTTGTAATTGAAAAAAAAATACATTTCTATAGAAATAGAATCCATTTTTGATTCTTTATAGGTAAATTAAAATGAATAAAATCAATATAGAAATATAAAGGAAAAATAGAAAAAGAATTGAAAGTGATATAATACAAAAAGAGACAGAGTTCTTTTTTTTAGTCCACATAAAACAAAATAGGAGATCATATGAAAAATGTAACCGATTCTTTCGTTTCCTTGGGTCACTGGCCATCTGCCGGGAGTTTCGGGTTTAATACCGATATTTTTGCAACAAATCCAATAAATCTAAGCGTAGTGCTTGGTGTATTGATCTTTTTTGGAAAGGGAGTGTGTGCGAGTTGTTTATTTCAAGAATAGGCTGGATCCACCCAGCTGCACTTTTTTTGTTCGAGCTAGGAAGGAAAAGAGTGCATCATCCCACGAATGACTTCTGAATCAATTCAAAAATCATATTTTAGAACCATCGCATTTCGTGATTCATTCATTGGTATATCGCTTCTGATTCTCTATTAACCAATAATCTGGGACCATTAATATGGTTAAAGCCAAACTGTTTGAAGTTCAGATGCAGCATGGTACTCTTTCTACTACTATGTTTAGTTTAGAAATACATAGTTTATAAAATAAAGAATTTTTTTTAGACAATACAGAAATCAAAACGAATGGTTCGAATCTTTTTCGACATAAAACACTCATATCGATAAAATGATTTGAGCCTTTTTTACAATGCTGAATTGATGACCTATGTATAAAGTTAGAAGAATTCTTTGGATTTGAAAGAAAAAAAAAAAAGAAACAACTTTGCTGACAATTACAAAATTAAACATTAGAAATTTTCTATTAATTCTAAATTCTATATTATACAAACAAATATATTTGATTTGATATATTTCTATATTTGATATATTTTTGTTAGAAGAATCCTCCGACTATTTTAGTCTTGGATTATAATTATTGATCAGTTTCAATATTGTGAAATATAAGTAGAGATCAATCTTTTAATTAAAATAGGAATAGATAAAAGAGGGAGAGGATAGGCTCATTACGCGAAATATATATATATATATATATATATATATATAGTATATGTGTATCTATATGTATGGGAATGAATTCTCTATCAATTAAGTAATTGATAAGTAATTGAGCGTGAGAGCCAAATGAATCGAAAGATTCATGTTTGGTTCGGGAAGGGATCATGGAATTTTCGAAATGAAAATGAATGGAAAGATAATCTACTTTCATTAAGTGATTTATTAGATAATCGAAAACAGAAGATCTTGAATACTATTCGAAATTCAGAAGAATTGCGAAGGGGAGCTGTTGAACAGCTGGAAAAAGCCCAGGGCCGCTTACGGAAAGTGGAAATGGAGGCAGATCAGTTTCGGGTAAATGGATACTCTGAGATAGAACGAGAAAAATCGAATTTGATTAATTCAACTTATAAAATTTTGGAACAATTAGAAAATTACAAAAACGAAACCATTCTTTTTGAACAAGAAAGAACGATTAATCAAGTCCGGCAACGGGTTTTCCAACAAGCTTTACAAGGAGCTCTAGGAACTCTGAATAGTTGTTTGAACAATGAATTACATTTACGTACAATTAGTGCTAATATTGCTATGTTTGGGGTAATGAAGGAACTAACAGATTAGCCCTTTTTTACTACTTTCCTATAAC